GTTAATATAATATTAGAAATTTTAGCATTGCGGGCACGATTAAAATTTTTTATTGAGTTTTTTAGGTTTTTGAAAATAGGTTATTTATAATATAATTAGTGATATATGCATATATATATATACAATTAATATGGTCATCTTATTTTCAACTTATTGACCTATACGTTCTCGGGCCTGTCTTGCTTTCGGGGTTTGACAAGAATAACAGGATTCGCTGAGCGTAACGGGGTAGGGGGTTTGTCGCGCGAAAAATCAAGAGGGGATAATCACTATATGTATTAACAAGGAAATAATGTCTATGTATGCACCTGAATTAAAAGTTAATGAGTCTTATATTATGTCTTCCGATAATTAATATATATTATCACATACAAGTAACCTGTACAACCTTGATAAACATTTGTATTTGCACTCTGATATGATTGATGAAAGGAGACCTAAAAAAGATCACCCCTTGCATATAAAAGAACGCCAGGCATGTGGGGTAATGCGTCGTATGTTTAACACATCTGACTAATCAGATGCCGTTTACCGCTCACTAGTGGGGGTCTTGTAGCGATGTACATGAGATGTAGAGCCAAATGCCAGGAATAATTCATTTCTTAACAACCCTTAGTTTTGTGTCCCTGGTTCTATCATGCATGATATATATTTATATAAGCTGGTTGGTGATCTCTTACATATATGGGGATTAACTTGAGTATATTACATGCTTTATAATTACAATAAGAGTATGGTGATAATACATAGTATGTACTAATACATACATATAATATCTATAAATATAATCTAATGGATTATTAATTATAATAGCTTATATTTAATAGATAGTGCATGCTTTATGGTTACAATAAGAGTATGGTGATAATACATAGTATGTACTAATACATACATATAATATCTATAAATATAATCTAATGGATTATTAATTATAATAGCTTATATTTAATAGATAGTGCATGCTTTATGGTTACAATAAGAGTATGGTGATAATACATAGTATGTACTAATACATACATATAATATCTATAAATATAATCTAATGGATTATTAATTACAATAGCCTATATTTAATAGATGTGCGCTGTGGCAGAGCATGGTATAAAATTTACGTTGTGGGTTTTTCAGAAGATAGTTTAGTTTAGAATTCTGGCTTTGGGAGTCAGGGGTGTGAGTTAAAATCTCTCTCTTTTGGTGGCTGGCGCTAGGGAGGAGTTTCGCCTCCGATCTTCGGATTACAAGACCGATGCTTTGAAAATTAAGCTACTAGGGCAAGTTAGTTTTAGGTTGTTGTTTTCTAGGAGTCCTGCAATTGGGAAAAATACTAAGAATAGTGCAAAATAGAGGACTGATGCTACTTGCCCAATAAGAATGTATGGGTCTTCTACTGGCATTCCGCCAATTCATGTTAATACAAGTATATCTGCTACTAAAGTTCAAAATAGGAATTGGGTAATTGGGCGGAATGTTAACCCTCGTTGTTTTGAGGTGTGGAGGATTGGTACTACTAATAGCACAAGAATTGAAAATAGTAGTGCTAGTACTCCTCCTAGTTTATTTGGGATGGATCGTAAGATGGCGTAGGCGAATAGGAAATATCATTCTGGTTTAATGTGAGGTGGAGTAACTAGTGGGTTGGCTGGAGTAAAGTTTTCTGGATCTCCTAGAAGATTAGGTGAAAATAACGCTAGTGATGCTAGAGCAAATATTATCATAGCAAATCCTAGTAGGTCTTTATTAGAAAAGTATGGGTGAAATGAGATTTTGTCTATGTCTGGGTTTAATCCAATTGGGTTATTTGATCCTGTTTCGTGTAAAAATAGTAGGTGAAGAATGATTATGGCGGCTACAACAAATGGTAATAGGAAGTGGAATGCGAAGAATCGTGTAAGTGTTGCATTATCTACTGAGAACCCACCTCAGATTCATTGTACCAAAGTGTCTCCTATGTATGGTACGGCTGATAAAAGATTTGTAATAACTGTAGCCCCTCAGAATGATATTTGTCCTCATGGGAGAACGTATCCGACAAAGGCAGTCATTATAACTAATAGGAAAAGGACTACACCAATGTTTCAAGTCTCTTTGTAGAGGTATGATCCATAGTAAAGGCCTCGGGCAATATGAATATATAGGCAGATGAAGAAAAATGATGCGCCGTTAGCGTGTATATTGCGGATAACTCACCCATAGTTAACATCTCGGCAAATATGAATTACTGATGAGAATGCTGTTGCGATATCAGAGGTGTAGTGTATAGCTAGAAATAGCCCCGTTAAGATCTGTGTGGCTATGCATAGCCCAAGTAAAGATCCAAAGTTTCATCATACTGAAATGTTAAGAGGTGTTGGTAGGTCAATTAGTGCGTCGTTAGTAATTTTAATTAGTGGATGTGTTTTTCGTAGGCTTGCCATTAAAAATTGTTCTTGTAGTTGAACTACAACGGTGGTTTTTCGAGTCACTGGTTTCGGTTAAAGTCCGAATAAGAATAATATGACTTATGGTTTGTGTCTTTTATTAGTGCTTTTAGTGTTGGGAATAATTGGTATTGCTTCTAACCCAACCCCTTATTTTGCTATTTTAGGTCTAGTTACTGTTGCGGGGGTTGGTTGTGGGATTATAATTGGTTGTGGGGGTTCATTTTTATCTTTAGTTCTCTTTTTAATTTATCTTGGTGGAATGCTCGTAGTCTTTGCTTACTCAGCGGCTTTGTCTGCTGAGCCGTTTCCTGAGGCTTGAGGGGGTCGTTTTGTAGTCTTACGTGTGGGGGTTTATATTTTAGCTGTTGGTGTTGTGGCGGAGTTTTTCTTAGGTGATTGATATGAGGGGTCTTTAGTTGTTGTTGATAGTCTTAAAGAATTTTCAATTTTGCGTGCGGATATTGGAGGGGTGGCTGTTATATATTCATGAGGCGGTGGAATATTAGTTACTTGTGCTTGGGTTCTGCTTCTTACACTTTTTGTTGTATTAGAAGTAACGCGTGGGCTAAGTTATAATGTTCTTCGGGCTATTTAAAAGTTAATTTTTAGGAAAATGGCTTTAATAAAGAATGAAATTAAAAACACAGCTAAGTAGGATTTAATAGTTGTTGTTCGATTCTCTTTAACGTGAAGTATAGTTGTTAATAGGTTAAGTGCGATTCCGCATGGGCCAAATAGCTCTGCTCATGATTTTTCAATTTTAATAGCGATTGATTCACCTGTTGTTAGTTTTTGTATTGGAAGAATTCGGTGAAGTATTGTAAAGAATGTTAGTGATACAGAAAAGTGGTATATTGTGCTTGAGGGGGAATTTTCATTAACTATATTGGCTGCTGAGGTGGTTTTTATAGCGATTATAATTCCAATAATTGTTACTAAAATAGCTGTTATTTTTAGATAAAGTGGTATGGTTAGTGTTGGTGTTTTACATGGAATTATAGTGTAGGAGATAATTAATCCTGCAATGATACTTCCTCAAGCGAGTCGTCGGATAGTATTGATTGGAATGTGTTCTTCATTAATAGGTTCTTGGGCTTTATACCGTGGGTTGTTAAGGGAAACAAAGTAAATTATTCGGAAACTATAGATTGCGGTGAAAGATGTAGCGATGACTGTTATTATTAGGGCTCAGGTATTTAAATAAGATGAGGTTATGGCTTCAATGATGGCGTCTTTTGAGAAGAATCCGGCTAAGAACGGTGTACCCATGAGTGCTAGTTTACCAAGAACTAAGTAATTTGTGGTTATTGGTATTGTGTGATATGCTCCTCCTATTTTTCGGATGTCTTGTTCATTGCTTAGGCTGTGAATGATTGCTCCAGAACAAAGGAATAGTATGGCTTTAAAAAAGGCGTGTGTGCAAATATGGAAAAATGCTAGTTGTGGTTGGTTTAATCCAATTGCGACTATTATTAGTCCTAGTTGGCTTGATGTTGAGAATGCAACAATCTTTTTAATATCATTTTGGGTTAAGGCGCAAGTAGCTGCAAATAGTGTTGTTAATGCTCCTAAGCATAAACAGATAGTTAATGCTAGTTTATTATTTTCTATAATAGGGTGGAGTCGGACAAGTAAAAAGATTCCGGCGACAACTATAGTGCTAGAATGTAGTAGGGCAGATACTGGAGTAGGACCTTCTATGGCTGAAGGTAGTCATGGGTGTAGGGTAAATTGGGCAGATTTTCCTGTGGCTGCGATGATTAATCCAATTAAAGGGATCGTTATATCAAAGTCTTTTGATAGTAAAAAAATTTGTTGAATATCCCATGAGTTTATTTGTGTTGCAAATCAGGCTATGCTTAAAATAAATCCAATATCTCCTATTCGGTTATAAATAATAGCTTGAAGGGCTGCTGTATTGGCGTCTGTTCGACCGAATCATCATCCGATAAGTAAAAATGATATGATACCTACACCTTCTCATCCAATAAACAGTTGAAATAAATTGTTGGCTGTTACCAGAATAATTATTGCTATTAGGAATAAAATAAGATATTTTATAAATATTTCTTTTTTGGGGTCAGAGTCCATATATCATGATGCGAATTCTAAAATTGATCAAGTAATGTATAGTGCTACTGAGGTAAATATAATAGAGTAGTAATCTAACTTGAAGCTGAGGTTTACTTTAAATGCTTGTATGCTTATTCAGTTTCCGCATGATACAACATAGTCTGATTCTTGGTGTAGTATAATTATAAGTGGTATAAGACTAATTAAGAATGCGATTTGTACAGTTTTTCAGGCTTGGGAGGTTGATTGTTTTGACTTTAATAGTGGGTATATTAATACTGCGAAGATTAAAATGAGTGAGGTTGGTAAGATTGTTTTGATCATAAATTTCTACTTGGATTTGCACCAAGAGTTTTTGGTTCCTAAGACCAATGGATTGACTATTATCCTTTAGAAATGAGAAAGCCACGGAGTTTAACCCTGGGAATAAGTGTTAGCAGTACTTATTGTTTTCTTGCCCTTTCTTGGTGAGTGAGGGGATTTTAACCCCTATCTTTAGAGTCACGATCTAAAATTTTAGGTTAAACTAAACTTACTAGTAGCACCATCCTCAAATCAATTCTGGCTTTAGTACAAGGAGGAATAATGGTATTAGATGTAGGGCCATTAGAAGGTGTTCTCGGGTGTGAGATGGGGAAATATTTATAATATGTTCTGGGACCGGTCCTCGTTGGGATGTGAGGAACATGTATAAGGAGTAGTTTGCTGTAATTAACGTTCCTGCGCCTGTAAGTGCAATTGTTCATGGTGATCAGTCAAATAGTGTGGTGATAATTATAAGTTCCCCTATTAAGTTAGGAAGTGGTGGTATTGCTAGGTTGGCTAGGTTAGCTACGAACCATCAAGCTGTTGCTAGTGGTAATACTATTTGTAACCCTCGAGCTAGAATTATAGTTCGGCTATGTGTGCGTTCATATGATGTGTTAGCTAAGCAGAAGAGTGCTGAGGATGTTAGTCCATGAGCGATTATTAGAATGATAGCTCCTGTGAACCCTCATACAGTTTGGGTTAGAATTCCCCCTGCGACCAGGCCTATGTGACCAACAGATGAATAAGCGATTAGTGATTTAAGATCTGTTTGCCGTAAACAAACTAATCCTGTTATAATAACTCCTCATAGAGCTACAATAATAAATGGGTATACTAGTTTATTTGATAAGGGGTCTAATATTGCTATTATTCGTATTATTCCATAGCCACCTAGTTTTAGAAGCACCGCTGCTAGGACTATTGATCCTGCTACTGGAGCTTCAACATGGGCTTTTGGTAATCAAAGGTGTATTCCGTATAGTGGTATTTTTACTAGAAATGCGATTAAACAACCAGCTCATCATAGTTTGTGACCAAGAGCGGTTGTTAGAATAGGCTTAGTGTATTGAAATAGTAATATTGATAGTGTTCCTGTGGTTTGTTGAAGTAGTATTAATGCCACTAATAGTGGCAGTGAACCGGCGAGGGTATAAAATAGGAAATAGGTTCCTGCATTGAGGCGTTCTGCTTGGTTTCCTCAGCGGGTAATAATAATTAGTGTTGGAATAAGTGTGGCTTCAAACATAATGTAAAACATAATAAGTTCTGTGGCGCCAAACGCTATAATTAGTAGGATTTGTAGGGTTGTTAGAAGTATGATGAAGAATCGTTGTCGGGTAACAGGTTCTGGGCGTATATGATTTTGACTAGCCAGGATTATTAGTGGGAGAAGTCAACATGTTAAAACTAGGAGTGGCGTGGATAATGGGTCTGTGGCTAAAATAGTATTAGAATTAGCTCACCCTGTTTCTGAGTCTCATTTTAATCATGTGAGGCTAATGAAGGCGATTAGAAAGCTATTTATTGTTGTAGTTGTTCATAATCATTTGGGAGATGATAGTCAGATTGTTGGTAATAATATGATTGTTGGAATTAATACTTTTAGCATTTTAAGAGGTTAAGGTTTTGCAGATGATCAGACCCATGTGTTCGGGCTGTTGCAACTAGCAGTGCTAGACCAGCGCTTGCTTCACAGGCGGAGAAAGCGAGCACTAATATTGGTGCCGCAGATAGGCTTGTTGATTCTAACTGGAGGGCTCATAGGGCTAGAGCAATAAATAGGGATAGTATTATCCCCTCTAGGCAAAGTAGTGCAGAGAGTAGGTGGACTCGGTGGAATGTAAGTCCTGTTAGCCCTAGTAAAAATGCTGCGTTGAGGCTAAAGTGTGTTGGTGTCATAAGGGAGTCGTGGGTTTAGTCACGATCTTCTGAGCCGAAATCAGAGTCTTATTTTGGACTAACTCCCCATTCTGCCCATTCTAATCCACCTTGGATTCATTCATAAATTAAACCTACGGTTAGTAGAATTAGGACTATTGCAGTTCAAAAAAGTGTTTCGACCGGGTTTTGAAGTTGAGTTCCTCATGGAAGGGGAAGAAGCAGGGCAATTTCTAGGTCAAATAAAAGAAATAAAATTGCTACCAGGAAAAATCGTAAAGAAAAGGGTAGGCGGGCTGATCCTAGTGGGTCAAAGCCACATTCGTATGGTGATAGTTTTTGTGCGTCAGCATTTATTTGTGGTAGTCAGAAGGATACGATTGCCAAAACTAAGGATAGAATTGTTATAATCATAAAAATAGTTACAGCTAAATTCATTATCTTTCCCTGGAGTTTAACCAAGACTAGGTGATTGGAAGTCACTTGTACTAAATTAATACTAGAAAGATTATGAGCCTCATCAGTAGATTGATACGTAGAGGAATAATCATACTACGTCAACGAAGTGTCAATATCAGGCGGCAGCCTCAAAGCCGAAGTGGTGTTCTGATGTGAAGTGGTATTTGATTTGTCGTAGAAGGCATACTGCTAAGAAGGTTGAGCCAATAATAACATGTAATCCGTGAAATCCTGTGGCCATGAAGAATGTTGAGCCGTATGCGCCGTCTGCGATTGTGAATGGTGCTTCGTAGTATTCTATGGCTTGTAGGGCTGTAAAATAAAGTCCTAAAATAATTGTTAGTGCTAGGGATTGAATAGTTTGTTTTCGTTCCCCTTCTATTAGGCTGTGGTGGGCTCATGTGACTGATACGCCGGATGCTAGGAGGACTGTTGTATTAAGAAGTGGTACTTCAAGTGGGTTGAGTGGTAAGAGTCCTGTTGGAGGTCAGGCTCCAGGGAGAGATGTTGTTAGGGAGCTTAGATGATAAAAGGCTCAGAAGAATCCTGAGAAGAAGAATACTTCGGAAATAATAAACAAAATTATTCCATATCGTAGGCCGTTTTGTACTGGCAGTGTGTGATGACCTTGAAAGGTTCCTTCGCGAATAATATCTCGTCATCATTGAAGTATAGTTAATAGTATTAAAACTAGTCCAATAATAACTAATGTGATTGAGTGGTGGTGGAATCAAATTACTAGGCCAAATGTTGTAAATAGAGCGGCTACAGCTCCAACTAAAGGTCATGGGCTTGGGTCGACTATGTGATATGCGTGTGCTTGGTGAGCCATTAAATGTTTTCTTGGAGGTAGAGGCTTAGCAGGAGTACGAATACATAAGCCTGAATTATTGCTACGGCAATTTCTAATAGAGTAAGAAGAAATAATACTGTGGCTGTTAGAATTGCTACTGTTGGCATTATTGGTATTAGGACGAAAACTGCTGTAGCGATTAGTTGAATCAGTAGGTGTCCTGCTGTTAGGTTAGCAGTGAGTCGGACCCCTAGTGCTAGTGGTCGGATGAATAGGCTAATTGTTTCGATGATAATTAATGCTGGAATTAGGGGGATAGGGGTCCCTTCTGGTAGGAGGTGACCAAGGGCAATTGTTGGTTGGTCTTGTATACCAATAATAACTGTAGCGAGTCATAGCGGTACAGCTAGGCCTATATTGAGTGATAGTTGTGTTGTCGGGGTAAATGTGTATGGGAGTAGGCCCAGAAGATTAATTGTAATAATAAATACTATTAATGAGGCTAATACAAGTGCTCATTTATGTCCTTTAACATTTAATGGGGATAAAAGTTGGTTTGTAAATCGACCAGTTAATCATACTTGTATGGTAATTAGTCGGTTGTTAATTCATCGTGATGATGGTGTTGGAAATAGAACTCAAGGAAGTGCGATTGCAATAGCAATAAGTGGAATACCTGCAAGGTATGGGCTTGAGAATTGATCAAAGAAGCTTGCTATCATGGTCAGGTTCAAGAGTTATTTTTATATTCTTTAGATGAAATTAGGGTGGGGTCATTTGGTTGGATGTGATTTATAATTTTTGTGGGAATAATAGTAAGAAAGATAATTCATGAGAAAACAAGAATTGCGAACCATGGGTTTGGATTGAGCTGGGGCATCCATCGGAGGTGGTCGGTAATCACCAAATTTTGACTTAAAAGGTCAATGCTATCCAATTTTAGCATCCCGATGAGAATGATTTGTTTGTATCATATGCTCAGTCCTCAAAGAGGATTTTTGGTACAGATTCAATTACAATAGGCATAAAGCTGTGATTGGCGCCGCAGATTTCAGAGCATTGTCCGTAAAATACGCCTGGCCGAGATGTTGAAAAGTCTACTAGATTAAGTCGGCCTGGTACTGCGTCTATTTTAATTCCTAATGATGGTACAGCTCAGGAGTGGAGAACGTCTGTGGCAGATACGAATACGCGAGTTAAAAGATTTTGTGGTATTACTATTCGATTGTCTACTTCTAATAGTCGTAGTATTCCAGGGGTTAGATCTTTGGTATTAACCATTCGTGAGTCAAATGCTAATAGTTCGTAATCTATGTAATCATAAGATCAGTATCACTGATATCCTGTGGCTTTAACTATTACATATGGAACACCTAATTTTTCTGTGTGATATAAAATATGTAGTGATGGGAAGGCAATTATAACTAATACTACGGCTGGGAGAATAGTTCACACTACTTCAAGAAGTTGTGAGTCAAGGATATATTTATTTGTGAGTTTAGTTGATACTGTAGCGGTAATGAGGTATAAAACTAGAGTGCTAATTAAAAAAACAATTATTAAAGTATGATCATGGAAGCGAAGGAGTTCTTCTATTACAGGTGATGCTGCGTCTTGGAATCCTAGTTGTATAGGCTGTGCCATTAAGTCTTGGTTTAAGATATACAAGAGTTTAACTTGTGATTCCATCTTGACAAGATGGTGTAATTTACTTTACTAATATCTTATAAGAAGGTGGCAGAGTGGTTATGCGACTGGCTTGAAACCAGTACATGGGGGTTCAATTCCCTCCTTTCTCGTTAGTTTGATTGAACCTGAACAAATGCTGGTTCTTCAAATGTGTGGTATGGTGGGGGGCAGCCATGAAGTCATTCCGCGTTTGTTGTGGTTAGTTCAACTGAAAGAACTTCTCGTTTAGCGGCGAAGGCTTCTCATAGAATAAATATAAATATGATTACTGCGACTAAAGACATTATTGACCCAATAGATGATACTACGTTTCATAACGCATAGGCGTCTGGGTAATCTGAGAATCGTCGTGGCATACCTGCTAGACCTAGGAAGTGTTGTGGGAAGAATGTTAAGTTTACTCCAATAAATATTACTCCAAAGTGAATTTTTGTTCAAGCATTATTTAGGGTGTATCCTGTAAATAGTGGGAATCAGTGTACGAAGCCTGCCATAATGGCGAAAACAGCTCCTATAGATAAGACATAGTGGAAGTGTGCAACTACATAGTATGTATCATGTAGTACAATGTCTAGTGATGAGTTAGCTAGAACAATTCCTGTTAGACCACCGACGGTGAATAAAAAGATAAAGCCTAGTGCTCATAGAAGGGGTGTTTCTCATTTAATAGCTCCACCATGAAGTGTGGCTAATCAGCTAAACACTTTTACACCTGTTGGAATGGCAATAATTATTGTAGCAGAGGTGAAATATGCGCGAGTATCTACATCTATTCCAACAGTAAATATGTGATGGGCTCATACAATAAAGCCTAATAATCCGATTGCTATAATAGCTCAAACCATACCCATATATCCAAATGGTTCTTTTTTGCCTGCATAGTAGGCTACAACGTGAGAAATAATACCAAATCCTGGTAAAATGAGAATGTAAACTTCTGGGTGTCCAAAGAATCAGAATAAGTGTTGATAAAGGATTGGATCTCCCCCTCCTGATGGGTCAAAGAATGTGGTATTAAGATTTCGATCTGTAAGAAGTATTGTGATACCAGCAGCAAGTACTGGAAGTGATAAGAGGAGAAGCACAGCTGTTACTAAAACAGCTCATACAAATAGTGGGGTTTGATACTGAGAGATGGCTGGAGGTTTTATATTAATAATTGTAGTAATGAAATTAATTGCCCCTAGAATAGATGAAACACCGGCTAGGTGAAGTGAGAAAATTACCAGGTCTACAGCCATTTCTGGGTGGGCGACAACGCCTGCGAGAGGGGGGTATACAGTTCATCCTGTTCCGGCACCACCGCTTAAACCAGCAGAAGCTGATAGTAGCATGGCTGATGGCGGAAGAAGTCAGAAGCTTATGTTATTTATTCGGGGAAATGCCATGTCTGGGGCACCAAGTATTAGTGGTACTAGTCAATTTCCAAAGCCACCAATCAGAATTGGTATCACCATGAAGAAAATTATTACGAAGGCATGGGCAGTAACTACAACATTATAAAAATGATCATCACCAAAAAACATTCCTGGTTGACCAAGTTCAATACGAATTATAAGGCTTAGGGCGGTCCCTATTATTCCGGCTCAGGCACCAAATATAAAATAAAGGGTACCAATGTCTTTGTGATTAGTAGAGAATAGTCAGCGCGTGATTATCACAGGTAGGGTGGCCGAGTAACAGGTAACGGATTGTAGCTCCGCGGACAAGGGTGCAAATCCCTTCACTACCAAGCCCCGTGGTGATAACACGTCGAATTGCAAATTCGGAGAGGCAGAGTAATATTCTGCCGGGGCTTTTCCCGCCTTAGAGTTAAGCGGCGGGAAAAGTAGATGAATGCTCGCTGGCTTGAGCGCTTAGCTGTTAACTAAGAGTTTGTGGGATCGAGGCCCTCTCATCTAGAAGGGCTTTAGTTTAGTTAAAACATTTGACTTGCACTCAGAAGATGCGGAGTAATATCTGTAAGTCCTATTCAGGGGCTAAAAGATTTTAACTTTTACTTAGGGCTTTGAAGGTCCTTGGTCTTAATTATCCTAAGCCCCTATGTTACTAGTGCTAGAATAGCTGGGGTTAGCGGCAGTATTCCTAAAGCAATTATGGTTGTTGTAGTTAAAGGTAATATAAGTTGGTTTGTTTTTGTTCGTCAATGTGGTGTGTGGTTGATTGTGCTTGGTGATGTTGTTAGTGTTATTGCGTAGCATAAACGTAGGTAAAAGAACAAGCTTAACAGGGCGGTCAAGGCTATGACTGTGGCGGTGGCCGGGAGGCCTTGTTTTGCTAGTTCTTGGAGGATGAGTCATTTTGGTATAAAACCTGTTAGTGGTGGGAGACCACCTAACGATAGTAACACTATTGTAGCTGTGGCCATTAATATTGGACTTTTCGGTCAACTAGTTGTGATTGTATTTATTTTTGTAGTGGATAGTATTTTTAAAGTTAGGAAAACTGTTGATGTTGTAAAGATGTAAATCCCTAGTGCGAGTAGGGTCAGTTGTGGGGCGTATTGAATTACAATGATTATTCATCCCATGTGGGCAATTGAAGAGTAAGCTAGGATTTTTCGAAGTTGGGTCTGATTGAGTCCGCTTCATCCTCCTACTAATGAGGATAGAAGTCCTAGTGATGTAATTAGTATTGGGTCTGATGTCTGGGTTGTTTGAACAAATAATGCTAGTGGGGCTAGTTTTTGTCAAGTTGATAAGATTAAGCCTGTTGTTAGATCTAGCCCTTGTAGTACTTCTGCTAATCAAAAATGTATTGGTGCTAGTCCAATTTTAAGTCCTAGGGCAAAAATAATGGCTGTATTTGTGATTGGGTGTGATATAGTAATGACATTTCATTCTCCTGTAATTCAGGCATTTGTCGTGCTTGTAAATAGAATTATTGCTGCTGCGGCAGCTTGAATTAGGAAGTATTTTGTAGTTGCTTCTACCGCTCGTGGGTGATGCTGCTTTGCTATAAGTGGGATAATTGCTAAGGTATTAATTTCTAGTCCTATTCATGCTAGGAGTCAGTGTGAGCTGGAAAAGGTTAAGGTAGTTCCTAAGCCTAGGCCGGATAATAAAATTATGAGAACATAGGGGTTCATTGATAAAGGATGGGGTCTAACCATCATTTTCGGGGTATGGGCCCGAGAGCTTATTTAGCTGATTTTATCTAGGAAGTGGTGTAATGGGAGCACGAAGAGTTTTGATCTCTTTGGTAGGAGTTCGATCCTCCTTTTTCTAAGAACTGAGGGGATTTTAACCCCTATAATTCACTCTATCAAAGTGATCCCTAGTCATTCGGGCACGGTTCCTTTAGTTTTGTGGGGGTAGGCCTGCTAGTGCGGTTGTTAGGGCAACATGTCATAAAACAAGAGTTAGTGTAATGGGTAGGAAGTTTTTTCAAATAAGATGTATTAATTGATCATATCGGAATCGTGGGTATGATGCTCGCATTCATAGAAATAGGGTAGTTACTAGTGCGGTTTTAATTACAATACTAATTGTTGTTAATTCTGGGGTGCTTGGTGTATATGATGTTCCTAAAAACAGAATTGCTGATAGTATATTTATAAGTAGAATATTTGCGTATTCTGCTAAGAAAAATAGGGCGAATGGGCCCCCTGCGTATTCAACGTTGAACCCTGATACTAGTTCTGATTCTCCTTCTGTTAGGTCGAATGGCGCTCGGTTTGTTTCTGCTAGGGTTGAAATAAACCACATGATGGCTAGGGGTCAGAGTGGAAGGAGTAATCACATGCTTTCCTGGGCTGTGCTAAATGTTTGAAGTGTGTAGCCTCCTGAAAAAATAATTGTTGATAAGAGAATTAATCCTAGGCTAACTTCATATGAAATTGTTTGTGCTACAGCTCGTAGTGCTCCGACTAATGCGTATTTTGAATTAGATGCTCATCCTGATGCTAGAATAGAGTAAACTGCCAGACTTGATAAGGCTATAATAAATAGAATTCCAAGATTTAAATTTACTACGGGATGTGGCATGGGTATTGGCGCTCACAATATCATTGCTAGTATAAGTGCAATTGTAGGGGCTGCTAAAAATAAAATTGGGGATGATGCAGAGGGGCGGACTGGTTCTTTAATGAATAGTTTAACTCCATCAGCAACAGGTTGAAGTAATCCTCGAGGCCCTACTACGTTTGGACCTTTTCGGAGTTGCATATATCCTAGTAATTTTCGTTCTACTAAAGTTAGAAAAGCTACTGCCAGTAATACAGGCACAGCGTAAGCTAAGGGGTTGATTAAGTTGTTTGTTAAAATATCTAACATAACTGGGAAGGGGACTTGAACCCCTGGCTGAAGGGCTTAGGCCTTTTGCAATTACCGAGCTCTGCCATCCCAGTATCCCTTATTTTGGGTGTTGGCATATTGCCCCCCTTTATTTTATTTATTTCACTCATAAATTTGAGGTGGGGCGTGCTTTTAGCATAGGCCCCCTTTTTTCAATCCTTTCGTACTAGAAAAAAGTAGCTTTACAGATAGAAACTGACCTGGATTACTCCGGTCTGAACTCAGATCACGTAGGACTATTAATCGTTGAACAAACGAACCCTTAATAGCGGCTGCACCATTAGGATGTCCTGATCCAACATCGAGGTCGTAAACCCCCTCGTCGATATGGACTCTTGGAGAGGATTGCGCTGTTATCCCTAGGGTAACTTGGTTCGTTGATCGGCTTTTTAGCCGGATCATAATTGGTCAGATGTTCTGTGACTTAGAGATGTTTCTCTTGGTTTTTGGGATGTGTCCAATCCACTTGGAGGCTATTTTTTCCTCCATGGTCGCCCCAACCGAAGGTAAAGTCTTATTTTTACTAAGTTTTATACCTTGATTAGATTATTTAACGTAAGTAAGTCTTGTACCTGAAGCTCCAAAGGGTCTTCTCGTCTTGTATATTTATACCCGCTTCTGCACGGATAGATCAATTTCACTGACCTGAAGGGGGAGACAGTTAAGCCCTCGTCTAGCCATTCATACAGGACCTTATTTAAGGGACGAGTGATTGCGCTACCTTTGCACGGTCAGAATACCGCGGCCGTTGAACTTGAAGTCACTGGGCAGGCTGGACCTCCTATATTTGTTTTGCAGGAGGCGGTGTTTTTGGTAAACAGGCGAGGCTTGTGTTTGCCGAGTTCCTTCCCTTTCTTTTAGTCTTTCCTTGTTTTGCATTCCAGTGTGGGGATAACGATTGTCGATTGTGAGATCTTATTTAATTTATTATTCACAGTTCCCTCTTGTATTGGGTTCGTTAATTGTTAGTGGTTAGTCCGATCTAACTTACACTTATGCAAGGAGAAGGTTATGTTCTTCTTGTTACTCATTTTAGCATAGTTTCTTTCATGGGTGCATGAATTGGTCTAGTACTTTTAGGGAAGTAAGATTATTTATCAGTATTATTAACTGTTTTTGTTTGAGCTTTAACGCTTTCTGTTTAGATGGCTGCTTTTAGGCCCACTAGAACATTATGTTTTGTTTATTATGATCTTTATTCTCCTTTAAAGGTTGTATCCTGTGTTAAAAGGGCTGTACCCCTTTTAACTAACTCCCGTGTGTTGCTCTTATTTTTAATTCTATTTTTAAATTTGAGGTATACGAGGCTGAACTTCTATTCATTTCTTAGACAACCAGCTATCACCAGGTTCGGTAGGTCTGTCACTTCTACCCGGAGCTCTTCTCACTCTTTTGCCACAGAGATGAGTTTGCCCTAAATGAATAGGCTGTCTCGGGGTAGCTCACCTGGTTTCGGGGTGTAAAACTAAAGGTCTCTTTGCTTTATTATACTGGCTAAATCATGATGCAAAAGGTACGAGAGTTAATCTCTGCTTTTTAGTGCTTATATGGTTTGTTTCATTTCTCTTTCAGCTTTCCCTTGCGGTACTTTTTCTATTGCTTTAGTTTAATCTTTTCTGTCGCCCATACTAGGATGTGAAGAATGGTTTAATTTATTAATTTAAGGTTGTTGTTTATTATTAATATTTTTTGTTAGTGTAATAATTAAGCTAGCTGTTTGGCTCAGGGTGATCTGACTTGCACAGATGTCTTCTCGGTGTAAGTGAGATGCTTAACTATTCAGCCACACCCTGAGTTTTGTCCAAGTGCACCTTCCGGTACACTTACCTTGTTACGACTTTTCCCCCCTCGTCTGTGCTGGCTTTTAAGGTATGTTAGCGCATTTTGACAGGGGGGAGTGACGGGCGGTGTGTACGCGCCTTAGAGCCGGGTTCAAAGGGACTCTCTTTTTCCCTTTTACTACTAAATCCTCCTTCAAGCATTAAATTTCATGTTGCGTATCCGTTTTATTCTGTAATAGAAAATGTAGCCCATTTCTTCCCACCGCATTTGCTACACCTCGACCTGACGTTCTGGGTTTTACCCATTGTGCTTACTTTTATACCTTCACAGGGTAAGCTGGCGACGGCGGTATATAGGCTGATATTGCTAGGGGTGGTGAGGTTTAACGTGGATAATCGGTTCTAGAACAGGCTCCTCTAGGGGGATCTAAGGCACCGTCAGGTCCTTTGGGTTTTAAGCTGGTGCTCGTAGTGTCCGGGCGGACATCGTTGTGAACTGGTGTCTTGGTTTATGACTGAGCATAGTGGGGTATCTAATCCCAGTTTGTTTCTCAGTTTTCGTGGAATCAGGTAGGTTTTATTAAAGCCACTTTCGTGTTTGGGTTTCGGATCTCTAAGAGCGTATGACGGCTAAAGGACCATTCAGCTTTATTTATTTAATTTCCTTAACCACCCTTTACGCCGTGGTGTAATCAACTGGGGCCTCTCGTCTAACCGCGGTTGCTGGCACGAGTTTTACCGGCCCTCTTAACCCTTACTGAGTCAAGCTTTCACTTATGGCTTAATGTTTATCACTGCTGGATCCCCTTGGGGGTGTGGCTAGGCTAGGCGTCTTGGGCTAAAAATTTGTGCCTGATTCCTGCTCCTCGTCCCCAGGCTAGGGGATTGAGGGCATACTCACAGGGGTGCGGATACTTGCATGTGTAATTTGGGTTAGAGCTGATGTAAAGGTCGGGACCATGCCTTTATGCATGTGGAGCTTATTAGGGCTCATCTTAGCATCTTCAGTGCTATGCTTTAAAGTTAAGCTACACTAGC